CGAGAAAATATGTAACTCTGAAACCAGAAGATAGGCCTCCTCGGGGAAGGCCGGAATTTGGTCAAAAATCATCTTTTTAATATATTAAAAAGATGCATTTTGGATACGATCCCCATTATTTTTAGGCCCAGGAATTTCTGTTTTTGAGGGGTTTACAGAAGTGTTAATGATCCTAGGAGTTTAGGGGGGGGTGGGGGTTGGGGTGTGAGTGGAGGTGTGGAGCAGAAACAGGTGGAGGAGGGGAATGTGAAGACCAGGTAGAGAAAGAAAGGGTGGTGGCGAATGGAAAGAATGGCGCTGAACATTCAAAATTTGGCGTCAGATCTTTAACACAGAGCCACCGAGATGAAATGTGACGTTTGATGTGACTCGGGCAGAGGAGGTAAAGCACTCATTCTCTGATCTCTGAGTGGTTGGTAAGGCTGGAAATATACCATACAAATGCAGTCCATTTACATCAAGTGACATCTGGTGACAGCCCTGTCGCCTGGGTCATAACCACATAATGTGAACTTTGATATACACGTTTTGTTGAAATGTCAGTACGGTACTAAGCATTTGACAGCTACAAATGTGAACGTATCAGTGGTTTGCAGAAATATTAAGCGACAACATTTTATCCTGGCGACAGGGCTGTCACCAGATGTCACTTGATGTAAATGGACTGCATTTGTATGGTATACATATATTGTACTATACCATAGCTTTTTTAGTAAAAAATAAATTGAATATATCATCTTACTTGCTTTGGTATATATAAATATATGCTTATTATACATATATTGTACTATACCATAGCTTTTTTAGTAAAAAATAAATATTAAATTATGTTGCATCCCCAGTCTAGTAGTATAAATATATAAGTATATATGTTGGGTGTCGTACGTCCAGGGGATAGTTTAAATGATAGAACGTTAGCTTTGGGAGCTGATAGCGGGGGTTTAAATCCCCTTTCTCTGAGCAATAGGGAGGAATTTAACCTCCGACGTTCGGCTTACAAAACCGATGCTCTGGAACTGAGCTACTAGTGCACTGTCAGCCTAATACCTTGTTTTCTATAGTTGCTGCAGCAGGGATAATGACTAGGAAAAGGGAGAAGTAGGTGAGGGATGCAATTTGGCCAATAATAATGTAAGGGTCTTCAACTGGTATCCCTCCGATTCATGTGAGGATGGCCACGTTTGCAATAAGTGTTCAGAATAGGAATTGGGTCACTGGTCGGAAGGTTAGGCTTCGTTGTTTAGAGGTGTGGAGGATGGGGACGACTATAAGGACTAGGATAGAGGCAAGGAGGGCAAGAACTCCTCCTAGTTTATTAGGGATCGAGCGTAGAATTGCGTACGCAAACAGGAAGTATCATTCTGGCTTGATATGCGGTGGTGTGACTAAAGGGTTAGCTGGGGTGAAGTTGTCTGGGTCTCCGAGGAGGTTGGGGGCAAATAGTGCAAGGCAGGTTAATAAAATAATTACACCTGCAAATCCTAGAAGGTCTTTGTAGGAAAAGTATGGGTGGAAAGAAATTTTGTCTGTGTCAGAATTTAGGCCAAGGGGGTTGTTTGAGCCTGTTTCGTGCAGGAATAAGAGGTGAAGCATGGTCATGGCAGCAATAATGAAGGGAAGAAGGAAGTGGAAGGCAAAGAAGCGGGTTAGGGTTGCATTGTCTACTGAAAATCCCCCTCAGATTCATTGAACCAGAGTTCCCCCTACGTAGGGAACGGCGGATAGGAGGTTGGTAATAACGGTTGCTCCTCAAAAGGACATTTGTCCTCATGGAAGGACGTAGCCGACGAAAGCAGTTCCTATGACCAGGAGGAGAAGGACGACTCCGATGTTTCATGTCTCTTTGTAGAGGTATGAGCCATAATAAAGTCCTCGTCCGATGTGGAGGTAAATACAGATAAAGAAGAAAGATGCTCCGTTAGCATGGAGATTTCGGATAAGCCATCCGTAGTTTACGTCCCGGCAGATATGGGCTACGGAAGAAAAGGCTGTGGCGATATCAGAGGTGTAGTGTATAGCAAGAAATAGTCCTGTAAGGAGTTGGGAAATTAAGCAGAGACCGAGTAAGGATCCAAAATTTCATCAAACAGAAATATTGGAAGGTGCAGGTAGGTCGACTACTGCGTGGTTAGCAATTTTTAATAGAGGGTGTGTTTTTCGAAGGCTTGCCATTAGGGTTCCTGTAGTTGAGTTACAACGGTGGTTTTTCAAGCCATGGGGCCGGGTTAAAGTCCCGGCAGGAATTATGTCCTTTTTCATGTCTTTGTTATTACTAGGGTTGGTTTTAGGGTTGGTTGTAGTTGCTTCTAATCCCTCTCCGTATTTTGCTGCTTTGGGATTGGTTGCAGCGGCGGGCGTGGGGTGTGGAATTTTAGTCTGGCACGGGGGTTCATTTTTATGTTTTATTTTATTCTTGATTTATTTGGGAGGAATATTGGTAGTGTTTGCTTATTGTGCGGCTCTTGCCGCTGATTCTCACTGAGAAAGTCTAGGGAGTCGATCTGTTGCTGTTTCGATATCAGCTTATGGGGTGGGGGTGGGAGTGCTTGTAGGGGCTCTTTATGGGGGGTGGTATGAGTCTTCTTGGCTTACTGTGGAGGAGTTTCACGAGTTAGTTGTGCATCGAGGAGATGCTGCGGGGGTTGCTTTAATATATATGTCGGGTGGAAAGATGTTAATGGTTGCTGCTTGAACTCTGCTTTTAACTCTTTTTGTAGTGATGGAGTTAGTTCGGGGGATGGGTCGGGGTGCACTTCGATCTATTTAGATTGCTAGGAGTAGGATCGCGAGGGTTATAGTTAGTAAGAATAAGGTAAGGTATGTTTTGATTATGCCACGTTGGGTGTCGCTGACCATTGTAATGATAGGGGTATTGAGGGAAGTTATGGCTTTTGGACCCACTTTTTCTAATCATGTTTGATCGATAGTTTGGCTTGCGATTGCTTGGCCTAGAATTAGGCTTAGTTTTGGGATGAGTCGATGGATAACTGTGGGGAAAAATCCGAGTATGTTGGAGAAGTGGTGGGTGGTTAATTGTGGGGTTGGTTTAAATTGTTTACTTGTTAGGGATGCTAGTTCTAGAGCAAGGATTAGGCCCAGGATGGTTACGATTAGGGCAGCTAGTTTGAGTAAGGGGGGTATGGTCATGATAGGGGTTTTAAGGGGGATAATATTTGAGGTGATGAGGAGGCCTGCAATAACGCTTCCCCAGGCCAGCCGTTTGATGGGGTTAATAACTGCTGGATTATTTTCGTTAATAGGAGAGAGTGAAGGGAATCGGGGGTAACCCATGGATACAAAGAAAACTACTCGGAGGCTATAGATGGCTGTGAAGGAGGTGGCTAGAAGGGTTATGGCGAGGGCTCAGGCGTTTAGGTACGAGTTATTTAAGGCTTCAATGATGGCGTCTTTAGAGAAGAAGCCTGCTAGGAAGGGGGTGCCGGTGAGAGCGAGGCTACCAATAGTTAGACAGGAGGATGTAAAGGGGGTCAAGTGGTGCATTCCCCCTATTTTACGGATGTCTTGTTCGTCATTTAGGCTATGAATGATTGAACCAGAGCAGAGGAAAAGTATTGCTTTGAAGAAGGCATGGGTGCAGATATGGAGAAAAGCAAGTTGGGGTTGGTTGAGTCCAATCGTAACTATTATTAGGCCGAGTTGGCTTGATGTTGAGAAAGCAACAATTTTCTTGATGTCGTTCTGAGTGAGGGCGCAGGTGGCGGTGAAGACAGTAGTTAGGGCACCAAGGCAGAGGCAGATTGTCAGTGCGGTTTGGTTGTTCTCTATGAGCGGGCTCATTCGGATTAAGAGGAAAATTCCTGCAACGACTATAGTGCTGGAGTGAAGTAGGGCAGAGACCGGTGTAGGACCTTCTATTGCTGAGGGAAGTCATGGGTGGAGGCCAAATTGGGCGGATTTGCCGGTAGCGGCGATGATTAGCCCGATGAGGGGAAAGGTTAGGTCAAAGTCTTTTGCAGCTACAAATATTTGTTGCATTTCTCAGGAATTAAGATTTATTGCTATTCATGCTATGGCGAAGATGAGGCCAATGTCTCCGACACGGTTGTATAGAACTGCTTGGAGTGCGGCGGTGTTTGCATCTGCTCGACCGTACCATCACCCGATAAGAAGGAAGGATATGATACCGACTCCTTCTCAGCCAATGAAGAGTTGGAATATGTTGTTTGCGGTGACGAGGATAATCATAGCGATTAGAAAGATGAGGAGGTATTTGAAGAATCGGTTTATATAGGGGTCGGCGTGTATGTATCAGGATGCGAATTCTAGAATGGATCATGTAACATATAGAGCAATTGGGGTGAAAATGGTTGAGTAGTGGTCAAATTTAAAGCTGATATTGATGTCGAAGGTAAGGGTGTTGGTTCAGTTTCAGCTAGTGACAATAGCTTCAGCTCCTTCATTTAAAAACAGGAACAGAGGAAGTAGGCTGACAAAGAAGGCTAGTTTTACCGCTGTTTTTACTTTGAGAAGTGCTCAGTCACTTTCTCGCGGGCTTGGATTGAGTGTTGTTAGGACGGGGTATGAGAGTAGGAAGAAAACCAGAATAAGGCTAGATGATATTATAAGTGAAGTTGGGAGCATAGCTACTACTTGGATTTGCACCAAGAGTTTTTGGTTCCTAAGACCAACGGATGAGCTGTTATCCTTTAGGAGCGGGGGCTGAGTTAGCCCTGGGGTTCAACCAGGGGGGCGAAGATTAGCAGTCTCCGATGCTAGCGAGCCTATCTCGGTGGATGAGGGGATTTTAACCTCTGTTTCTAGAATCACAATCTAATGTTTTTGTTAAACTACATCTACAGGCGGCTCACCCTCAAATTAGTTCGGGCTTGAGAGTTAGGAGAATTAGGGGGATGAGGTGGAGGGCTATTAGTAGGTGCTCTCGTGAGTGGGAGGGTTCTAAAGCAATAATGTGTGTTGGGAGCTGCCCACGTTGGGTCATTAAAAATATGTACAGGGAATACCCCGCTGTAATAAGAGTTCCGGCTCCTGTGAGGGCCAAAGTTCATCAGGATCAGTTGAATAGGGATACAATAATCATTAATTCCCCTATAAGATTGGGAAGAGGGGGGAGGGCGAGGTTGGCTAGGCTTGCAATAAATCATCAGGCTGTTATGAGGGGAAGGACTATTTGTAGGCCTCGAGCTAGAACTATTGTTCGGCTGTGGGTGCGTTCATAGTTAGTATTGGCTAAACAGAAGAGGGCGGAGGAAGTTAGGCCATGGGCAATTATAAGGATCAATGCTCCGGAAAAGCCTCATGGGGTTTGGATTAGAATTCCTCCCACGACTAGGCCCATGTGGCTTACAGATGAGTAAGCAATAAGTGATTTAAGATCAGTCTGGCGTAAGCAAATTGAGCCTGTTATAATCACTCCTCAAAGTGCAAAGATAATAAAGGGATAGCTTAATTCCTTAGTTAGGGGTTCGAGGACTGTGAGTATACGTATCATTCCGTAACCTCCTAGTTTCAGTAGTACGGCGGCAAGGATCATTGACCCCGCTACGGGTGCTTCTACGTGAGCTTTTGGGAGTCAAAGATGTACTCCGTACAGTGGTATTTTGACTAAAAAGGCTAATAAACATGCGGCTCATCAAAGTTTGTCGCCATAGGTGGTCATAGGGGTTGGGGGAGAATATGCTAGGGTAAGTAGAGAGAGGGATCCTGCGCTATTTTGGAGAAGAAGTAGGGCGACAAGGAGGGGAAGTGAGCCGGCCAAGGTGTAAAATAGGAAGTAAGTTCCTGCATTAAGTCGTTCTGCTTGGTTTCCTCAGCGAGTAATAAGAATCAGTGTGGGGATTAGTGTGGCCTCGAATATAATGTAAAATATAATTACTTCGGTAGCCCCGAAGGCCAGAATTAAGAAGAACTGTAAGGATGTAAGTAGTGTAATGTATATACGTTGTCGGTTAATTGGTTCGGAGGCAGTGTGATTTTGGCTGGCGAGAATCATAAGTGGTAGAAGTCAGCACGTCAAGACTAAAAGGGGGGTGGAGAGAGCGTCTGTGGCAAGGTACGGGCTGAGGGAGGATCAGCCGACTTCTGAGAGGTTAATTAGTCAGGTAAGGCTAATGAGAGCAATGATGAGGCTGTGAAGAAGGGTTGTGGGCCATAGTCATTTGCTGGGGACCAATCAAGTTGTAGGGATAAGCATGAGGGTGGGGAGTAAAATTTTTAACATTGTAGGAGGTTTAAGCTTTGTAGGCGGTCGGAGCCGTGGGTTCGAGCAGTTGCTACGAGGAGTGCAAGGCCTGCGCTTGCTTCACAGGCTGAAAATGCCAGGAGGAGGAGCGGGGAGGCTGAAAAGCTGATTGAGCTTAATTGGAGTGCTCAGAGTGAGAGGGCAATAAATAGGGATAATATTATGCCTTCTAAGCAGAGGAGTGCTGATAAGAGGTGAGTCCGGTGGAATGTCAGGCCTGTCAGTCCTAATAAAAAGGCGGAGGAGAAGGTAAAGTGAACGGGGGTCATCAGGTTGATCGTGGGGTTAAACCACGAATTTTTGAGCCGAAATCAAATGTTTTATCTTTAAACTAATCACCCATTCAGCTCATTCGAGCCCTCCTTGTAGTCACTCATAAACAAGGCCTAGGGTGAGGAGGATTAAAACAGTTGAGGCCCAGAGGAAGGTAAGGAGGGGGGAAGAGAGCTGGTCACCCCAGGGAAGGGGTAAGAGAAGAGCAATTTCTAAGTCAAATAGGAGGAAGAGAATTGCTACGAGAAAAAAGCGGAGGGAAAAAGGCAGTCGGGCTGATCCTAGGGGGTCAAAGCCGCATTCGTATGGGGAAAGTTTCTCGTAGTCGGGGTTTATTTGGGGGAGTCAGAAGGATACGATGGCTAGGATGGTGGAGAGGGCGGCGGTAATAATAATAATTGTTGTGACTAAATTCATTATCTTTCCTTGGACTTTAACCAAGACCGGGTGATTGGAAGTCACTTATACTGAGTTTAATACTAGAAAGATTATGAGCCTCATCAGTAGATTGAAATGTAAAGGAACAATCATACGACGTCTACGAAGTGTCAGTATCAGGCGGCTGCTTCGAATCCAAAGTGATGTTCAGATGTGAAGTGGTATTGAATTTGACGGAGGAGGCAGACTGCTAAGAAGGTTGATCCGATAATGACGTGGAGGCCGTGGAAACCTGTTGCTACAAAAAATGTTGAGCCGTAGACTCCATCTGCAATAGTGAATGGGGCTTCGAAATATTCTAATCCTTGAAGGAAGGTAAAGTAAAAGCCGAGGAGAATAGTTAGGGCGAGGGATTGGATTGCTGGTTTTCGGTCTCCTTCTATAATACTGTGGTGGGCTCAGGTAACTGTAACCCCAGAGGCTAGAAGAACGGCTGTGTTAAGTAGAGGAACTTCAAATGGGTCAAGGGTTGTAATTCCTGTTGGGGGCCAGCATCCCCCTAAATCAGGGGTGGGTGCGAGGCTAGAGTGGTAGAAGGCTCAGAAAAATCCTAAGAAGAAGAAAACTTCTGAAGTAATAAACAGAATTATTCCATATCGGAGGCCTTTTTGAACAGGGGGTGTGTGATGACCTTGGAATGTTCCTTCTCGGATGATATCTCGTCATCACTGATATATTGTGAGGAGGAGGAGTACTATCCCTAGGGACATTAGAATTGTAGAATTAAAATGAAATCAAATTGCGGTACCGGAGGTTACGAGCAGGGCGGCAACTGCACCTGTAAGTGGTCAGGGGCTGGGGTCGACTATGTGGTATGCGTGTGCTTGGTGGGCCATTAGACGTTTTCTTGAAGGTATAGGCTTAAGAGGAGGACAAAGACGTAGGCTTGAATGACTGCGACAGCCACTTCTAGGAGGGAGAGTATTAGAAGGAGAGCGCCTGTGAAAGCTGCTACGGCTGGCTGAAGGGAGAGGAGGACGAATAGGCCTGTGGAAATGAGTTGAATTAGAAGGTGACCAGCTGTTAGGTTTGCTGTGAGTCGTACTCCTAAGGCGATTGGGCGGATTATAAGGCTAATTGTTTCGATAATAATGAGAATGGGGATAAGTAATAGGGGTGTACCTTCTGGTAGAAGGTGTGCTAAAGAAAGGTTTGGTTGATTACGCATTCCGATGATGACTGTTGCTAACCAAAGGGGGACCGCAAGGCCTAAATTAACTGATAGTTGAGTAGTAGGGGTAAAGGTGTAGGGGAGAAGGCCAAGTAGATTTAGGCTGAGGAGAAAAATTATAAGTGAAGCTAATAATAAGGCTCATTTATGTCCTGGAAAATTAATAGGCAGAAGAAGTTGCCGTGTGAACATGTTGAGAAATCAGTTTTGTACGGTTAATAGGCGGTTACTCATTCATCGAGTAGTGGGGGTTGGAAGAAGAAGTCAGGGGAGGAGTAGGGCTAATGCTATTAGAGGAATCCCTATAAGAAGCGGGCTTGAGAACTGGTCGAAAAAACTTGCTATCATGGTCAGGATCAGGATTGTGTTTTGGGTGTGTCTGTACTTTGAAGGGTGGGTTCATTAGGAAAGGTGTGGGCTATGACTTTTGTGGGCAAAATAGTAAGAAAAATTGCTCAGGAAAATGTCAGGATCGCAAATCAGGGGGCAGGATTAAGTTGAGGCATGTCGCTGGGGGTGGTTGGGAGGCACCATTCTTTAGCTTAAAAGGCTAACGCTTTACCCTGTTTAGCTTCTCAGCGAAGCGTCCTCAAGCATTAGGGAGGATCATTTTTCGAAATATTCTAGCGGAACGGCTTCAACTACAATAGGCATGAAGCTGTGGTTTGCCCCGCAGATTTCAGAACATTGTCCGTAAAAGACGCCTGGGCGAGAGGCAATAAATGCCGTTTGGTTCAGGCGGCCTGGGACAGCGTCTATTTTGACACCAAGAGAAGGGACAGCTCATGAGTGCAGTACGTCTTCAGCTGATACTAGGACTCGAATGGGTGATTCCACGGGAATTACCATTCGATGGTCTGCCTCTAGGAGGCGGAATTGTCCTGGGGCAAGGTCTTGTGTTGGTAACATGTAGGAGTCGAAGCCAAGATCTTCGTAGTCTGTATATTCATAGCTTCAGTATCATTGATGGCCCATGGCTTTAATTGTGAGATGGGGGTCATTAATTTCATCTATGAGGTAGAGAATACGTAGTGATGGTAGGGCAATTAGAATTAAGATAAATGCCGGAAGAACAGTTCAGATTACTTCAATTTCTTGAGAATCTAGGATGTATTTGTTGGTTAATTTGGTGGAGACCATGGCCACGATAATATAAAGTACTAGTGTGCTAATCAGAAATACGATTATTAAAGCGTGGTCGTGGAAGTGGAGAAGTTCTTCTATTACTGGGGAAGCTGCATCTTGAAATCCTAGCTGTGAGGGATGGGCCATTAATTAAGGCGCGCGGGAATTTAACCCGCGATTTTGCCTTGACAAAGCAATGTAATTATCTATTTTACTAGCGCCTTATAAAGAAAGTGACAGAGTGGTTATGTAGTTGGCTTGAAACCAGCCCACGGGGGTTCGATTCCTTCCTTTCTCGGCGGTCGACAGTTTTACTTGTACGAATGCTGGTTCTTCAAATGTGTGATAAGGAGGAGGGCAGCCGTGTAGTCATTCAACGTTAGTTGAAGCCATTTCCACTGAGTGCACTTCACGTTTAGAAGCGAAGGCTTCTCAGATAATAAATAGGAATAGAATAACGGCCACAAGGGAGATTAGGGAGCCGATAGATGAAACAGTGTTTCATAGTGTGTATGCGTCAGGGTAGTCGGAATATCGACGAGGCATTCCAGCTAGACCAAGGAAGTGTTGAGGGAAGAATGTGAGATTTACACCTACAAACATGATACCGAAATGAATTTTGGTTCAGGTGCTGTGGAGGGTGTAGCCAGAAAATAGGGGGAATCAGTGGACGAAGCCAGCTATGATGGCAAAGACTGCACCCATCGAGAGGACGTAGTGGAAATGAGCGACTACGTAGTAGGTGTCGTGAAGAACAATGTCTAGAGACGAGTTAGCTAAGACAATACCTGTAAGTCCTCCGACCGTAAATAAGAAGATAAAGCCGATAGCTCAGAGTATTGGGGTTTCTCATTTAATTGTTCCCCCATGCAGAGTTGCCAGTCAGCTAAAGACTTTTACACCAGTTGGAATGGCAATAATTATTGTTGCGGATGTAAAGTAGGCACGTGTGTCGACGTCCATCCCAACTGTAAACATGTGGTGGGCTCAAACAATAAATCCTAAGAGACCGATAGCCATTATTGCTCAGACCATTCCTATGTAGCCGAAGGGTTCTTTTTTACCAGAATAGTAGGCTACAATGTGGGAAATTATTCCAAATCCTGGAAGAATCAAAATGTATACTTCTGGGTGACCAAAGAATCAGAATAGGTGTTGATAAAGAATTGGGTCTCCTCCTCCTGCAGGGTCAAAGAAAGTGGTGTTTAGGTTTCGATCTGTGAGGAGTATCGTAATTCCAGCAGCAAGAACTGGGAGAGATAAGAGAAGAAGTACGGCGGTAATTAAGACGGCTCATACAAATAATGGCGTCTGATATTGCGAGATAGCTGGGGGTTTCATATTAATAATTGTGGTGATGAAATTAATGGCACCAAGAATAGATGAAATTCCGGCCAGGTGGAGAGAAAAGATAGTTAAGTCAACTGATGCACCTGCGTGAGCCAGGTTTCCTGCCAGGGGCGGATAGACTGTTCACCCAGTGCCGGCCCCAGCTTCGACTCCGGACGAAGCTAGCAAGAGGAGGAATGATGGGGGCAGAAGTCAAAAGCTTATATTATTTATTCGAGGGAATGCTATGTCAGGGGCACCAATTATAAGTGGAATTAATCAGTTTCCGAAGCCCCCAATCATGATTGGTATAACTATAAAGAAAATTATTACAAACGCATGTGCTGTAACAATTACATTATAAATCTGGTCGTCTCCCAGGAGAGCACCAGGCTGGCTTAGTTCGGCTCGAATGAGCAGGCTTAAGGCAGTTCCTACTATTCCGGCCCAAGCACCAAATACAAGATATAGGGTGCCGATGTCTTTATGGTTGGTTGAGAAAAATCAGCGTGTGATTGCCACAGGTAAGATGGCTGAGGTTTAAGCGGTGGATTGTAGCCCCATAGACAGAGGTTTGAGTCCTCTTCTTATCAAGCTCTGAGGTGTTTTACATGTTGGGTTGCAAACCCAAAGTAGTAGGCTAACCGCCTACCGGGGCTTTTCCGCCCTTCTCTTTTAGGCGGGAAAGGGGGTAGGCAGATGCTTGTTGGCTTGAGCGCTTAGCTGTTAACTAAGAGTTTGTAGGATCGAGGCCTACCTGTCTAGGGCAAAAGCTTTAGCTTAATTAAAGCGCTTGTTTTGCAAGCAAGAGATGTGAGTTAAAGCCTCGCAAGTTTTACAGGGACTGGGAGATTTTAACTCTCGCTGACGGCTTTGAAGGCCGTTGGTCTTAATTAACCTAAGTTCCTTATAGGGAGAGAAGTATAACGATTGCCGGGGCAATGGGGAGGAGGAAGATTGTGGCGACCGTGGAGGCTGATAAAGGTAAGGTGAGGTGCGATGTTGGGTGCCGTCAGGGGGCGGTCCCAATTAGGGTGTTTGGGGAGATGGTGAGAGTAAGTGCGTAAGCAAGGCGGAGATAGAAGTAGAGGCTAAGGAGCGCTGAGAGGGCTGCAATTGTGGCTAGTGGTATAAGTTCTTGTTTGGTTAGTTCTTGAAGAATAAGTCATTTTGATATGAAGCCAGTTAATGGGGGGAGCCCTCCAAGGGAGAGGAGGATCAGGGGGGCAAGGGCAGTAGTTACGGGGGCTTTCGTTCAGGATGTGGCAAGTGTATTGACGTTTGTTGAGTTGTTTAGTTTGAATATAAGAAAGGCCGAGAATGTTATGGTGAAGTAGACAATGAGAGTTAGGAGTGCCAGGGATGGCGAGAATTGTAGGATTAAGGTTATTCAGCCTAGGTGGGCAATTGAAGAGTAGGCTAGGATTTTGCGGAGTTGGGTCTGGTTTAAACCACCTCAGCCGCCGATCAGAGTTGATGTAATTCCTAGAGCGAGTAGAAGTGTGGAGTTGGTGGGTTGAAGTTGCAGGAGAAGTGCAAATGGAGCGAGTTTTTGTCAGGTGGACAAAATTAGGCCCGTCGTGAAGTCAACTCCTTGAATTACTTCAGGAAGTCAGGAGTGCATTGGGGCGAGTCCGATTTTGAGAGCGAGAGCAAGAGTAATTAGTGTCACAGGAAGTGGGTGTGCCATCAGTTGAATATCTCATTGTCCCGTAAGTCAGGCATTTGTGGCGCTTGCGAATAGGAGTATGGCGGCTGCTGTAGCTTGGGCAATAAAGTATTTAGTGGTAGCTTCAACTGCTCGGGGGTGGTGGTGTTGGGCTATTAAGGGTAGGATGGCAAGAGTATTGATTTCAAGTCCTATTCAGGCAAGTAGTCAATGGGAGCTTGCAAATGTAACTGTAGTTCCCAGGCCGAGTGCAAATAGAAGGGTGGCTAAGATGAAGGGGCTCATTAGCAAAGGAAGGATTTTAACCAACATCTTTGGGGTATGGGCCCAAAAGCTTAATTTAGCTGACTTTACTAGGAAGTGGTGTAGTGGAAGCACAGGGAGCCTTGACCTCCCCGGGAAGGGTTCAAGCCCCTTCTTTCTAAGGAGTCGGGGGGACTTTAACCCCCATTGTTCACTCTATCAAAGTGGCCCTTTACTTCAGGCACAGCTCCTGGGCTAGAGGTGTGGTGGGAGCCCCGCGAGTGCGACAGGAAGGGAGAGATGTCAGATGACTAGGGCCAGGGTTAGAGGGAGGAAATTTTTTCAGATTAAGTGCATAAGTTGGTCGTACCGGAAGCGAGGGTAAGATGCTCGTACTCATAAAAAGACGACTGATAGTAATGCAGCTTTAGTTATAAGGTTGATTGCAGTTAATTCGGGGAGTGTGGGTATGTGTGAAGCCCCTAAAAACAGTGTAGCGGAGAGTGTATTTATAAGGAGAATGTTAGCATATTCGGCTAGAAAAAATAGGGCGAATGGGCCTCCGGCATATTCAACGTTGAAACCAGAGACGAGTTCTGATTCGCCTTCGGTAAGGTCGAAGGGGGCACGGTTTGTTTCTGCTAGTGTAGAGACATATCATATTGCAGCTAAGGGTCATGCTGGGAGGATAAGTCAAATGCTTTCTTGAGCGACGTTAAAAATTTGAAGGGTGAAGCCCCCAGTGAAGATGATTGTAGAGAGAAGGATGAGTCCTAGACTAACTTCATAAGAAATAGTTTGGGCAACTGCTCGGAGGGCTCCAATAAGGGCGTATTTTGAATTAGATGCTCAGCCTGACCCGAGAATAGAGTAGACTGCTAGGCTGGAGAGGGCTAGGATGAAGAGGATCCCCAGGTTTAGGTCAATCACAGGGTAGGGGAGAGGTATGGGAGCCCAGAGGGTGAGTGCAAGTGTGAGGGCGAGCATGGGGGCAAGTAAGAAAAGAACGGGGGAGGAGGTTGAAGGTCGGACAGGCTCTTTAATAAAGAGTTTTACTCCGTCGGCGATAGGTTGGAGGAGGCCGTAGGGGCCAACAATATTTGGTCCTTTTCGGTGTTGCATATAGCCTAGGACTTTTCGTTCAAGGAGGGTTAAGAAAGCAACGGCTAGGAGGACCGGAACAATAAAGGCTAGGGGGTTGATTAGGTGAGTAAACAATGCAGACAACATTATTAAGGAGAGGACTTGAACCTCTGTTGAAAGGGCTTAGGTCTTTTGCAATTCCGGGCTCTGCCACCTTAATTAGCCGTTCTCTTAGGCAGGGGTGTGTGTCTCCTTGCCTACTTTAGTTGTTTTCAGTAGGTGGAGATAGGGCGTGTCGTCAGATAGGGGCCCTTTCTTTTCGGTCCTTTCGTACTAGAAAAGATCACTTTCATAGATAGAAACTGACCTGGATTACTCCGGTCTGAACTCAGATCACGTAGGACTTTAATCGTTGAACAAACGAACCCTTAATAGCGGCTGCACCATTAGGATGTCCTGATCCAACATCGAGGTCGTAAACCCCCTTGTCGATAAGGGCTCTTTAAGAGGATTGCGCTGTTATCCCTAGGGTAACTCGGTCCGTTGATCGGCATTGCCGGATCTTGTTGGTCAGAAATTCTGTTTATTAGAGCGGGAGCTCTTGGATTTGAGAGTATAGTACTCCTATTCCACATGGGGGTTAAGTTTTTCCCCGCGGTCGCCCCAACCAAAGACACTAGAGCGGGGTCCACTTTGTTTTATCTTTTGTTTTAGGGTGTTTAACGTGGGCTGCTCTGGCGTCTTAAGCTCCATAGGGTCTTCTCGTCTTATGTTTTTATCCCCGCTTCTGCACGGGGAGATCAATTTCATTGACTGGGAGAGGGAGACAGTTAAGCCCTCGTGGTGCCATTCATACAGGTCTCCATTTAAAAGACAAGTGATTGCGCTACCTTCGCACGGTCAAAATACCGCGGCCGTTAAACATATAGTCACAGGGCAGGCGGGACCTCTTATTCATTGGTCTTGCAAGAGGCGATGTTTTTGGTAAACAGGCGAGGCTTAAGGTGTTTGCCGAGTTCCTTCCCCTCCTTTTAGTCTTTCCCATATAGCACACCAGTGTGGGGTTAACGGGTTTATTTTGGATGTTTTTCTAGTTGTTTCGTTTGTAATCCATTTCCCTCTTTGTTTGGGGACGTTAAGGTTCGGTGGTAGGTCCGTTCCGAAGTACACTTGTGCAGGGAGAGAGTCTATTATTCTCTTATTACTCATATTAGCATTATTTCTCCCCTGCCTGCAGGGGATAGCTTGATATAGAGAGGGGGATGAGATTGTATTATCGGGATCGATGGAAGGTTGGGTGTATCTGAGCTTTAACGCTTTCTGAAGGGGTGGCTGCTTTTAAGCCCACCGGGATACTTTACCTTGGGTTAAATATGATCTTTACCCTCCTGTGAAGGTTGTGTCCTTTATCTGAGGGGCTGTACCCCCTCAGATTAACTCTTTTAGTTTCTTTGAGTTCTAATTGAAGTATAAACGAAAATTGAAGTGAGAAGCTAAAAGGCTGAACTCCTATCCATTTCTCAAGCAACCAGCTATCACTAAGTTCGGTAGATTTATCACCTCTACTCGAAGCTCTTCCCACTCTTTTGCCACAGAGACGGGTTCGCCCTATTCTAGGCTGTCTTGGAGTAGCTCACTTAGTTTCGGGGCGCCAAACTAAAGTTCTCTTCGCTTGGGTTTACTAGCTAAATCATGATGCAAAAGGTACAAGTATAAATCTCTGCTTTTTCAGGCTTTACTGGGTTGTTTCATTTCTCTTTCAGCATTCCCTTGCGGTACTTTCTCTGTTGCTCCGTAGTTCCTTTTCTGTCGCCCATACTAGGGGGGAAAAATGATTTGTTTGGTTTAATGCGGGTGCGTTAGGGGTTAATTGATGAGGATGTGTTGATTTTTGGGTGGGGGCTAGCTAATGGGCGTCAGGGCAATCCGATTTGCACGGATATCTCCTCAGTGTAAGGGAGGTGCTGTTCTAATTGAGCTATGCTCTGGTTTTCCAAGTGCACCTTCCGGTACACTTACCATGTTACGACTTGCCTCCCCTCTATGATTTTGGCATTTTAGTTAATGTAAATTTAAAGTTTCGGGGAGAGTGACGGGCGGTGTGTGCGCGCTTAAGAGCCGGCTTCAGTGGAACGCTCTAGTTTCCCCTTACTGCTAAATCCTCCTTCAAGTGTACGTTTTCAGTGCACTATTCGTGGTTCCCTGTGAACAAGGGAATGTAGCCCATTTCTTCCCCCTCCATTCGCTACACCTCGACCTGACGTACTGGGCAGTGCCAGTTTTGCTTACTTTTTACCCTTCACAGGGTAAGCTGACGACGGTGGTATATAGGCGGGATAGGCAAGGAAGGGTGAGGTTGAACGGGGATTATCGGTTCTAGAACAGGCTCCTCTAGGTGGGTCTAAAGCACCGCCAAGTCCTTTGGGTTTTAAGCTAGTGCTCGTAGTTCCCGGGCGGACAGAAAATGTAATAAACTGTCAATGTTTATGGCTAGGCATAGTGGGGTATCTAATCCCAGTTTGTATCCTAGCTTTCGTGGGTTCAGAAGGTATAAAGCTACTTTCGTAGTTGGGCTTCTTATCTTCGGATGCGTATAACAGCCCGGAAGATGTTCGGCTTTAATTTTAGGCTTATTCTTAACCACCCTTTACGCCGACTTCTGACAACTTGGGCCTCCCGTATAACCGCGGTGGCTGGCACGAGTTTTACCGGCCCTCTTAGCTTTAACTGAGTCAAGTTTTCACTTATGTGTCAATGTTTATCACTGCTGAGTACCCTTAGGGGTGTGGCTGAGCAAGGCGTCGTGGGCTAAAATTGAATGTGCCTGATACCAGCTCCTTGTTTCCGGGCAGGGAACTATAGGGCATTCTCACGGGGGCGCGGATACTTGCATGTGTAAGTCTAGCTAGAGCTGGCAGAAAAGTCAGGACCAAACCTTTGTGCTTGCGGGGCTTTTTAGGGACCATCTTAACAGCTTCAGTGTTATGCTTTAATTAAGCTACGCGAGC